TAACTTCAAAATAACTGACATAATTTTTTATTTTTCCTGATCAGAAAAATATATGAAAAAGAAAGGAGGTAGAAAAATTTTGGGATTTATGGTTAAAGAAGAAAAAGAAGAAAACAGAGGTTCTGTTGAATTTCAAGTATTTAGTTTCACCAATAAGATACGGAGACTTGCTTCACATTTGGAATTACACAAAAAAGATTTTTCATCCGAAAGAGGTCTACGAATACTTTTGGGAAAACGTCGACGTTTGCTAGCTTATTTGGCAAAGAAAAATAGAGTACGTTATAAGAAATTAATCAGTCAGTTGAATATTCGGGAGCAGTAATTTAATCGTTCGAATTTTTTTCTTTTTTTATTAGTAGTCTTATAGTAGTCTTAGATTTTGCATTTTGATGAGCCTCGTTTTGAGGAATTCATGGAATAATCCATTTTCATGGAATAATGAATTAAGGAAGAAAGGATATGAGTCTACCGCTTACAAGAAAAGATCTCATGATAGTCAATATGGGCCCTCAACACCCATCAATGCATGGTGTTCTTCGACTGATCGTTACTCTTGATGGTGAAGATGTTATTGATTGTGAACCCATATTAGGCTATTTACACAGAGGAATGGAAAAAATCGCGGAAAACCGAACTATTATACAATACTTACCTTATGTAACACGATGGGATTATTTAGCTACTATGTTTACAGAAGCAATAACGGTAAATGCACCAGAATTCTTGGAGAATATTCAAATACCGCAAAGAGCCAGCTATATTAGGGTAATTATGTTAGAGCTGAGCCGTATAGCTTCTCACTTGTTATGGCTTGGGCCTTTTATGGCGGATCTCGGCGCACAGACCCCTTTTTTCTATATTTTTAGAGAGAGAGAATTAATATACGATCTATTTGAAGCTGCTACAGGTATGCGAATGATGCACAATTACTTTCGCATTGGAGGAGTAGCCGCGGATCTACCTTATGGATGGATCGATAAATGTTTGGATTTCTGTGATTATTTTTTACGCGGAGTTGTTGAATATCAACAACTTATTACACAGAATCCCATTTTTTTAGAGCGAGTTGAGGGAGTAGGTTTTATTAGGGGAGAAGAAGCAGTAAATTGGGGCTTATCGGGACCTATGTTACGAGCTTCTGGAATACAATGGGATCTTCGTAAAGTGGATCCTTATGAGTCTTACAACCAATTTGATTGGAAAGTCCAGTGGCAAAAAGAAGGGGATTCATTAGCTCGTTATTTAGTACGAGTCAGTGAAATGAGGGAATCTATTAAAATAATTCAACAAGCAGTAGAAAAAATTCCTGGAGGCCCTTATGAGAATTTAGAAGTCCGACGCTTTAAGAAAGCAAAGAATTCCGAATGGAATGATTTTGAATATAGATTTCTTGGTAAAAAACCTTCACCCAATTTTGAATTGTCAAAGCAAGAACTTTATGTAAGAGTGGAAGCCCCAAAAGGTGAATTAGGAATTTATCTAGTAGGAGATGATAGCCTTTTCCCCTGGAGATGGAAAATTCGTCCACCCGGTTTTATTAATTTGCAAATTCTTCCTCAACTAGTTAAAAAAATGAAATTGGCTGATATCATGACGATATTAGGTAGTATAGATATCATTATGGGAGAAGTTGATCGTTGAAATGATAATAGATAGGGTAGAGGTAGAAACTATAAATTCTTTTTCGAAATCGGAATTATTAAAAGAAGTCTATGGACTCATATCGATTCTACCCATTTTGACCCTCCTTTTGGGAATCACAATAGAGGTACTCGTAATTGTGTGGTTAGAAAGAGAAATATCCGCGTCGATACAACAACGTATTGGTCCTGAATATGCGGGCCCCCTGGGACTGCTTCAAGCTATAGCAGATGGGACTAAGCTACTTTTAAAAGAGGATATACTACCATCCCGAGGGGATATTCCTTTATTTAGCATTGGACCCTCTATAGCAGTCATATCCATTTTATTAAGTTTTTTAGTTATCCCTTTGGGATATCATTTTGTTTTAGCTGATCTTAGTATTGGTGTTTTTTTATGGATTGCCATTTCAAGTATTGCCCCTATCGGTCTTCTTATGGCAGGATATAGCTCAAATAATAAATATTCTTTTTCAGGCGGTCTACGAGCTGCTGCTCAATCCATTAGTTATGAAATACCATTAACTTTTTGTGTGCTAGCAATATCTCTACGTGTGATTCGTTAAAATAGGGTCTTTTTCCTATAAAATCCATTAACTATTTATCTTCCTTTTATTATTCCGTATTCGGGTTGGTAAGTTAAACTAGATAGCTATATGAGTGAAACAAAACACCTTATAAATTTGTAGTAAAAAGAAAAATCTCATTTCCTACGTACAAGAAAAAAGTTGAAGTAAACATAAGCAGTGTAAACTCTTTATCCCAAGATTGATATTTTTTAATTAGTCATCCTATCTTGAAGCGGGCAAGAATAAAGGATTCGCGATATGGAATTCCATTACTAGAATATTCCTAGTTATTACTATAACTTATAATCATAAGAAGAATCCATCAAAAGTTAGTGAAGGGTTAGGAACACTAAAGTACATAAAGGATTAAGAATGGGGAATCTAAGATATTAGAGATTTTGCCCCATAAAAGGAATCATAATAAGGACTTGAAATTAGTGGAAATTATCAAGTAGTACTTTCTTCGTATTCCGATCCAGAGTATGTTCCCATTCACTTGTTAAGGAAATGGCTATAAAGAACGAATTAACCCTTTACCCCTTTTTTTCTTTTTAATTTTAAATACCCCCTACCTAGGGAAAGAAGAGTAGGACAAAAGATGTGGAGTGCAATACAAAAAAATTGGAATTATCTCCTTCCTCTATTCATAGAGAATTCCTTATGAACTAATACCCAAATCTTTTCATTTATTAATTTAATTCCTATAACAAGTATTTTATTCCAAGATTAAGTTATTACTGAAGAAAGAAAAAAATTTATTATATTATAAAGGATGAGATCAATTCAGAAGCTCTTTTTCTTATTCTAGCAGACAGAATTACTTTGGTCTAATTTAGGACTTTGCCATCTATTTTATTTTACCTAATTCTATCTGCGCCCCGGGGGCTAATAACGAAACAGTCCTCTCTTTTTTCTGATCATAGAGAAGCCGTATGAAGCTAAGGTTTCACGTACGGTTTTGGAATAGCGGTGGGAACTGTGATGTTATCATCGACTATGATTATCTAACAGTTCAAGTACAGTTGATATAGTTGAAGCACAGTCAAAGTATGGTTTTTTTGGATGGAATATTTGGCGCCAGCCTATAGGTTTTCTAGTTTTTCTAATTTCTTCGTTGGCAGAATGTGAAAGATTACCTTTTGATTTACCAGAAGCAGAGGAAGAATTAGTAGCAGGTTATCAAACCGAATATTCCGGTATAAAATATGGTTTATTTTATCTTGTTTCTTACCTCAATTTATTAGTTTCCTCTTTATTTGTAACAGTTCTCTACTTAGGTGGGTGGAATTTATCTATTCCCTATATATCCTTTTTTGATTTTTTCCAAATGAATAACCCAATTGGAATTTTGGAAATAACAATAGGTATCTTTATTACATTAACTAAAGCTTATTTATTTCTCTTCATTTCTATCACAATAAGATGGACTTTACCCAGGATGAGAATGGATCAGTTATTAAATCTTGGATGGAAATTTCTTTTACCTATTTCTCTGGGCAATCTCTTATTAACAACCTCTTCCCAACTTGTTTCACTATAAATAAGATAATACAATAACAGTAAGAATATTTTCAACACAAAGGTTCTCTCAAACAAGAGAAAGAAACATATATTTTTCATAGATATTTAGAATGAATATGTTCCCTATGGTAACTGGGTTCATGAGTTATGGTCAACAAACAATACGTGCTACACGGTACATTGGTCAAAGTTTCATAACTACCTTATCCCACACAAATCGTTTACCTATAACGATTCACTACCCTTACGAAAAATCAATTACACCGGAGCGTTTTCGGGGCCGAATCCACTTTGAATTTGATAAATGTATTGCTTGTGAAGTATGTGTTCGCGTATGTCCGATAGATCTACCCCTTGTGGATTGGAGATTTGAAAAGGATATTAAAAAGAAGCAATTGCTTAATTATAGTATTGATTTCGGAGTTTGTATATTTTGTGGCAATTGTGTTGAGTACTGTCCGACAAGCTGTTTATCAATGACTGAAGAGTATGAACTTTCTACTTATGATCGTCATGAATTGAATTACAATCAAATTGCTTTAAGTCGGTTACCGATCTCCATAATGGAAGATTACACAATTCAAACAATTAGAAATTCTACTAAAAGTAAAATAGAGGAAGATAAATCTTCGAATTCAAGAACGATTACTGATTACTAAATTCGTATTTTTTTCTTTTTGTTATAAAAAAAGAATAATCCTTTACTAACTATAAAGAAAAACGAATAACTACATGCTTATTCGGAATTTTTGATTATTTTAAATCAGACTAGATTTTCGTGATATAATTTCTAACTATACAGCTTATACCCCCAAAAAATATCCTAATCCCTTTTGCCTTTCTTGAATCCTTTAGTTTTAGTCAGTTCATGAAAAATTTTATACTATTAATTTCTTTTTATCCATAATGGATTTACCTGGACCAATACATGAGATTCTTATGCTATTTGGGGGATTTGTTCTTCTACTAGGAGGTCTAGGAGTAGTATTACTTAACAACCCCATTTATTCTGCCTTTTCGCTGGGATTAGTTCTTGTTTGTATATCCTTATTCTATTTTTTATTAAATTCCTACTTTGTAGCTGTGGCACAACTTCTTATTTATGTGGGAGCCATAAATGTCTTGATCATATTCGCTGTAATGTTCGTAAATGGCTCAGAATGGTCTAAAGATAAGAATTATTGGACTATTGGAGATGGGTTCACTTCACTAGTTTGTATAACTATTGTTTTTTCACTAATGACTACTATCCCAGATACGTCATGGTATGGAATTCTTTGGACTACAAGATCAAACCAAATAGTAGAACAGGGTCTCATAAATAATGTTCAACAAATTGGGATTCATTTAGCAACCGATTTTTATCTTCCGTTTGAACTCATTTCCATAATTCTTCTAGTTTCTTTAATAGGTGCAATTACTATGGCTCGGCAATAAGAAAATTTGGAAATAGTAAAAATTCTAAGAATTGCAAATCTAAAATAAATAACTAAAGAATCAAAATTTTGATTTAGTAAAACCGATCTACTGCCAACAAATACCTTCTTTCTTTTCTCTTTTGTTGTGTAATTGTTCTATTGTAATTAATTGAATCGGTTCAATTCTTGTCCTCATATTGAAATGAATCGAGATTTATAAGGAGTTAATTAATGATGTTTGAGCATGTACTTTTTTTGAGTGTCTATTTATTTTCGATTGGTATCTATGGATTGATCACAAGCCGAAACATGGTTAGAGCTCTAATATGTCTTGAACTTATACTGAATTCAATTAATCTAAATCTCGTAACATTTTCTGATCTATTTGATAGTCGCCAATTAAAAGGAGACATTTTTGCAATTTTTGTGATAGCCCTTGCGGCTGCTGAGGCCGCTATTGGACTATCCATTCTTTCTTCCATCCATCGTAATAGGAAATCAACTCGTGTCAATCAATCTAATTTATTGAATAATTAGATATACAATCCTATAAACAAAGGCGCATATATAATAATATTGAATATTAAGATGAATGGAAATCAATACTATTTTCTTAGTATTATTTGAGAATATACATTTTTTTTTTAATAGGTTATTGCATAGTATTCTTTTTCACTTAAATGAATTTTTGTAATTCATTGATATTGCAATTTTAATATTGCAATAATTTATATTGAAAAGACGATAGCCAATTTATTGGCTAATTCGAATTTGTATCTACAATTCATATAATTCTTATTATTGAAGTCAAAAATTCAAGTCTCTTGGCTTTTTTCACGCTTTCTCACAAACGGATTAAAAAAAATATATATATATATTTTTTGAGGTTTGGATAAACCATTGCTTCGTCTGGTGTCTACAATACATATGACTCATGATAGTACTAATTTCATTTTTACCAGATCGAAAAATTTTATGTTGAAAAGAAAAATTTATAGATCCAATGTCACATTCCGTAAAAATTTACGATACATGTATAGGATGCACTCAATGTGTACGAGCTTGTCCAACAGATGTATTAGAAATGATACCTTGGGATGGATGTAAAGCCAAGCAAATTGCTTCCGCGCCGAGAACTGAAGATTGTGTGGGTTGTAAAAGATGCGAATCCGCCTGCCCGACAGATTTTTTAAGTGTCCGTGTTTATTTAGGACCTGAAACAACCCGTAGTATGGCTCTATCTTATTGATACGTTACAAAAAACTTCATTCGAATCGTCTGATTCCTCTTTACCGAAGAAGCCTGTGCTTGAAATAATCGAGCACGGGCTTTTCTGGTCAAAACGTATCTTGTCTTTATCACTTTATCATGAGTTATTTTCCTTGGTTAACAATACTTGTTGTTTTGCCGATATTTGCAGGTTTATTAATTTTCTTTTTACCCCATAGGGGAAACAAAATCATTAGGTGGTATACTATATCCATTTGTTTATTAGAATTCCTTCTAATGACTTATGCATTCTGTTATCATTTCCAACTGGAGGATCCCTTAATCCAACTAAAGGAGGATTATAAATGGATAGATATCCTCGATTTTCACTGGAGATTGGGAATCGATGGACTTTCAGTAGGATCTATTTTATTGACAGGATTTATAACTACTTTAGCTACTTTAGCAGCTTGGCCAGTTACCCGGAATTCGCGATTATTCTATTTCCTGATGCTCGCAATGTATAGTGGTCAAATAGGATTATTTTCTTCGCGAGATCTTTTACTTTTTTTTATCATGTGGGAGTTAGAATTAATTCCTGTTTACTTACTTTTATCCATGTGGGGGGGAAAGAGGCGTTTATATTCAGCTACAAAATTTATTTTGTATACTGCAGGCGGTTCCATTTTTTTCTTAATCGGAGTTCTGGGTATGGGCTTATATGGTTCCAATGAACCAGGATTAGATTTGGAAAGATTAATTAATCAATCATACCCAGCAACCTTGGAAATACTTTTATATTTTGGCTTCCTTATTGCTTATGCTGTCAAATTGCCGATTATACCCCTACATACGTGGTTACCAGATACCCATGGGGAAGCTCATTATAGTACATGTATGCTTTTAGCGGGAATCTTATTAAAGATGGGAGCATATGGATTGATTCGTATCAACATGGAATTATTACCTCATGCTCATTATCTATTTTCGCCCTGGTTGGTAATAATAGGAGCTATCCAGATAATCTATGCAGCTTCAACTTCTCTTGGTCAACGAAATTTCAAAAAAAGAATAGCCTATTCCTCCGTATCTCATATGGGTTTCATAATTATAGGAATTGGTTCCATAACCAACATTGGACTCAATGGAGCTATTTTACAAATATTATCCCATGGATTTATTGGTGCTACACTTTTTTTCTTGGCAGGAACGGCTTCTGATAGAATGCGTCTTGTTTATCTCGAAGAACTTGGGGGAATATCTATCCCAATGCCGAAAATTTTTACTATGTTTAGTAGCTTTTCAATGGCTTCTCTTGCCTTACCAGGAATGAGTGGTTTTGTCGCAGAATTAGTAGTCTTTTTTGGACTAATTACTAGTCCAAAATTTCTGTTAATGCCAAAAATGCTAATTACTTTTGTAATGGCAATCGGAATGATATTAACCCCTATTTATTTATTATCTATGTTACGCCAGATGTTCTATGGATACAAGCTATTTAATGTTCCAAACGCAAATTTTGTGGATTCTGGACCACGGGAACTCTTTATTTTAATCTGTATCTTTTTACCAGTAATAGGTATTGGTATTTATCCAGATTTAGTTCTCTCCCTATCCGTTGACAGGGTAGAGGCTCTCTTATCCAATTATTATCCTAAATAGGTTTTTTTAATTAGTCCGCTCTATTACTATTAATGCAGAAAAAAGTAAAAAGTCTAATTAGATCTTTTTTGTTTTATTTGAGAACCCTTTGAGAGGGCGTTCAAAGGGTTCTCAAATAAAACAAAAAAGTAAAAACGTGCATTTCATGAAGGTTTCAGTTTATGTAATCATTTAGGTGTTAATGTAAACGAACCATAACTATGCAAACCTATTCCTAATAGATTGATACCAAAATAGCAGATCCAAATTATAAGAAATCCTATCGAAGCTACAAGTGCCGAATTCGTACCCTTCCAATTTGGATTTGTTCTACTATGTAAATAAATTGCAAATATGGTCCAAGTAATAAATGCCCAAGTTTCCTTAGGATCCCAATTCCAATAGGATCCCCACGCCTCATTAGCCCATACTGCTCCACAAAGAATACCTATGGTTAAAAGGGTAAATCCTAGACTAATGACACGATAACTCCAAGAATCCAAACGCTCCGTTAATTGATATTTGTAATAATTTGGAAATGAAGGAACAGAGGTGCTTTTTAAAGCACTTCTTTTTGCATTAAAATCACTAAAGAAAAATGTTTTAAATAAAACATTTTTTTTCTTTTTAGAAAAGAAATGGAAATTCTTTCGAAATCTAATGATTAGAATAGCGGCAGATAATAAGGATCCGCACAAAAGAGTTGCATAGCTTAGTAACATCATACTGACATGCATCATTAACCACTGAGATTGTAGAGCAGGTACTAGTATTGTGGATTGATGCATTTCAGTTAAAAGACCCGATGTGGCAAAGCCTTGCGTTAAAATAGTACTTGGCGTAGTTATTGTGCTTAAATCATTTTTAGAGTTCTGTATCTTAGGAATGGTATGAAGAATATACAGAGCCCATGAAAGGAAGATCAATGACTCATATAAATTACTTAATGGAAAATGTCCCGAAGAAGCCCAACGAGAAACTAGGAATCCTGTTATAGAGAAAAAAGTAACTATCATTCCTTTTTCTGACGAATCACGTAATCCCCCAAGTTCACGAACTAATAAGGTTATCAAATGAATCGTAATCACAATAGAAATGGTTGAGAAAGAGATATGAGTTAGTATATGTTCTAAAGTTGCAAATAGCATAAGGGGAAGGTCCCATTACAAAATTGTAAATTTCGAATTGAATCCATTTTCTAATCTATTGTATTCTTTTTCGAGAATGCCGCCACTCGGATTCGAACCGAGATGCTTGAGCACTGCTTCCTAAGAGCAGCGTGTCTACCAATTTCACCATGGCGGCTAACTTCAAATAATGGGTAACTTAAAAGAATAATAGCTATTATCTCGCGAATCGTCGAGATTGGGAAAGTCTATAAAATTTAGGAACATTAGAGTCTTCATTAAAATAGACTTCGTTTGGTAGTATCGTTGCAATTTTTTTTACAATAAACTCTTGCTGTGCCTAATAGAATAGAAAGACTGCTTGAAAGAGTTGGAACTCCTTTTTTTTTTCTAATTAGTTTCTCCCTTAAATTTTGAGAATTCTTTCAATAAAAGGAAAAATTTATAGAATCAAACTTTATGCTCCTATTAATATTAATAGGATTTACTTTACTAACATTAAACCAACGATTTTGGAGAAAATGGAAGCCATAAGTACTATTGCAAGAATACTCCACTTTTCATAATAGAATTCTCATATTTTATTATGAGAATTCTATTATGAAAAATTAATGGATCATTGATAGGGAAAGAATACTTAGCACACAGTATACCAAAACTTTTATTCTATATATCAGAGGAGTTTGTTCTAACAATATTGTACTGAGTAATTCAACACATAAAAGTACATTAATTAATTAATCGAAATTATTCATATTTAAGTAATTGGAATAATTTTTTGATAGGTCAATTCAGATTATTCCAAAACCGTATTACTTATTATTTGTTTGTTGTTGTTGCCCCAAAAAACCCTTTGGTTTTGGATGTTCATTCCCGCTGGAAAATGATCTTGATTTTGCTAAAGAGTAAGAGTGTACTATGGAAAAATAAGTTTTTTTCTTCCAAATATTTTTACGAATACGCTTTTTTGACAATGAAATACGTTTTTTTGGAACAGCCATTCAAAAAGGAAATTTTTTTTTCTAGTTGTATGTGAAAGACATCTATTGTGGCAAATCAATCCTTCTTTCCTCTTTTTCTTAGTATTTATACTTAGATACTGAAAGATACTGACATTCTGAATTTTTTTCCGTATAGTATATATTTTATACTTTGTTTTAATAATATAGAATATATGGAAAGGTTTCCCCTTTAAATCTATTTATAGATATTTATATATCAAGTATACTCCATATATAGATATACGGTATGGAAGCCTATCCCCTATATAAGATGGGTGGATAAAAAGAAGGGGGAATCCAAATAGTTAATTAAGTTCAGAATGGTATTCCATTATGGAATACCCATCAAAACAAAAAATACGGAGTCTCTTAAACAAGACATTCTTAAACTTAGGTAATTATAGTCATTAGGATTTGAGTTCTATATGAAGTAAGAACTCTTTTATAATTTTTTATAAACATGGGTTTTCTTTTCATTGGAATTCAATCAATCAGTTACGAAACAAGAGAGCTGCTTCATCTTTGTTTTAAAGAAATCTAAAAATGAATAGAAAGTAAAAAGATTCAACCTTTTTTTTTTATTTTACTAAATATCCTTATTTAGGTAATAATTAGGTAACGAAGTTTTTTGATTAACTTTTTGAATTTAACCAATTAAACCCATTTTGAATTTTAGATTATCTCAATGAAATAAATTTTTGAAAAAATTAAGAATTCCAGTATTTTTTCTTATTCTTTTTATTTATTCCTTCAGAAAGAGATAAGAATTGGTTTGGTGAATCGGAAACCCTTTTATTTTATAGAAAAATTCAAGTAAAAATTGCAACTTCTTTTCTTATGGAACATATATATCAATATGCATGGGTAATCCCTCTTCTCCCACTTCCAGTTATTATGTCAATGGGATTTGGCCTTTTTTTTATTCCGACAGCAACAAAAAATCTTCGTCGCATATGGGCTTTTCCTAGTGTTTTACTCTTAAGTATAGCTATGGTATTCTCAGTTCAACTGTCTATTCAACAAATAAATGGAAGTTCTATCTATCAATATCTATGGTCTTGGACCGTCAATAATGATTTTTCTTTAGAATTTGGATACTTGATTGACCCGCTTACTTCTATTATGTTAATACTAATTACTACTGTAGGAATCCTGGTTCTTATTTATAGTGACGGTTATATGTCTCACGATGAAGGGTATTTGAGATTTTTTGTTTATATAAGTTTTTTCAATACTTCCATGCTAGGATTGGTTACTAGCTCCAATTTGATACAAATTTATTTTTTTTGGGAACTCGTAGGAATGTGTTCCTATTTATTGATAGGCTTTTGGTTTACACGACCAATCGCAGCGAGTGCTTGTCAAAAAGCTTTTGTAACTAATCGTGTAGGGGATTTTGGTCTATTATTAGGAATTTTAGGTTTTTTTTGGATAACAGGTAGTTTAGAGTTTAGGGATTTGTTCAAAATAGCTAATAACTGGATTCCTAATAATGGAATTAATTCTTTACTTACTACTTTGTGTGCTTTTTTATTATTCCTTGGTGCAGTTGCGAAATCCGCACAATTCCCTCTTCACGTATGGTTACCCGATGCTATGGAAGGACCCACTCCCATTTCAGCTCTTATACACGCAGCAACTATGGTTGCTGCGGGTATTTTTCTTCTAGCTCGACTTCTTCCTCTTTTCATATCTCTACCTTTGATAATGAGTTTAATTTCTTTAGTAGGTACAATAACACTCTTCTTAGGAGCTACTTTAGCTCTTGCTCAGAGAGATATTAAAAGAAGCTTAGCCTATTCTACAATGTCTCAATTGGGTTATATGATGTTAGCTTTAGGTATAGGTTCTTATCAAGCTGCTTTATTTCATTTGATCACTCATGCTTATTCAAAAGCTTTATTGTTCTTGGGATCCGGATCAATTATTCATTCAATGGAACCTCTTGTTGGATATTCACCAGATAAAAGTCAGAATATGGTTCTTATGGGCGGTTTAAGAAAATATATTCCAATTACAAGATCCGCTTTTTTATGGGGTACACTTTCTCTTTGTGGTATTCCGCCTCTTGCTTGCTTTTGGTCCAAAGATGAGATCCTTAGTAATAGTTGGTTATATTCGCCCTTTTTTGGAATAATAGCTTCCTTTACTGCAGGATTAACTGCCTTTTATATGTTTCGGATATATTTACTTACATTTGATGGGTATTTGCGCGTTCATTTTCAAAATTATAGTAGCACTAAAGAGGGTCCCTTGTATTCAATATCCTTGTGGGGAAAAAGGATACCCAAAGGAGTGAATAGGGGTTTCATTTTATCAACAACAAAGAATGGAGTTTCTTTTTTTTTACAAAATATACCAAAAATTCAAGGTAATACAACAAATAGGATAGGATCCTTTAGTACGTCCTTTGGGGCTAAAAAAACTTTTGCCTATCCGCATGAAACGGAAAATACTATGTTATTTCCTCTTCTTATATTACTGCTTTTTACTTTGTTCATTGGATTCATAGGAATCTCTTTTGATAATGGAGCGACGGATAATGGAATAGGGGGGTTAACCATATTATCAAAGTGGTTAACTCCCTCAATAAACTTTACCCAGGAAAGTTCTAATTCTTCCATAAATTCATATGAATTTTTTACTAATGCAATTTATTCTGTAAGTTTAGCTATCTTCGGTTTATTCATTGCATATATTTTCTATGGATCCTCTTATTCTTTTTTTCAGAATTTGGATTTACAAAATTCCTTTTACAAGGAAAGTCCTTTTTCGTACTTTTTTGATAAAATAAAAAAAAATATATACAGTTGGTCATATAATCGCGGTTATATAGATATTTTCTATACTAGGGTCTTTACCTTCGGTATAAGAGCATTAACCGAACTAACGGAATTTTTTGATAAAGGTGTCATTGATGGAATTACCAATGGGGTGGGTCTTGTTAGTTTTTGTATAGGAGAAGAAATTAAATATGTAGGAGGAGGACGAATTTCGTCTTATTTATTCTTTTTTTTATGTTATGTATCCGTATTTTTATTCTTTTTTCTTTCTTAACTTAAGGAATTTACAAATATCTTCCCCTTTCCTATCCCCTTCTACCATCTCTCTATTTCCCTCATCTCTTAATAGTTCGGTTTTCCGCGATTTTTTCCATTCCTCTGTGTAAATAGCCTAATATGGGTTCACAATCAATAACATCTTCACCATCAAGAGTAACGATCAGTCGAAGAACACCATGCATTGATGGGTGTTGAGGGCCCATATTGACTATCATGAGATCTTTTCTTGTAAGCGGTAGACTCATATCCTTTCTTCCTTAATTCATTATTCCATGAAAATGGATTATTCCATGAATTCCTCAAAACGAGGCTCATCAAAATGCAAAATCTAAGACTACTATAAGACTACTAATAAAAAAAGAAAAAAATTCGAACGATTAAATTACTGCTCCCGAATATTCAACTGACTGATTAATTTCTTATAACGTACTCTATTTTTCTTTGCCAAATAAGCTAGCAAACGTCGACGTTTTCCCAAAAGTATTCGTAGACCTCTTTCGGATGAAAAATCTTTTTTGTGTAATTCCAAATGTGAAGCAAGTCTCCGTATCTTATTGGTGAAACTAAATACTTGAAATTCAACAGAACCTCTGTTTTCTTCTTTTTCTTCTTTAACCATAAATCCCAAAATTTTTCTACCTCCTTTCTTTTTCATATATTTTTCTGATCAGGAAAAATAAAAAATTATGTCAGTTATTTTGAAGTTATTCTAATCTCGTACACACAAAAATTTGCAATTATTCATCTACTACTGGAATTTGGATTGATTTTATCAATGCAAATTGGATTTGGATAGAAGAGTACATTCTTTCTAATATTTTAGATGTTTCCTCTATCTAAAATATTAGAAAGAATTTTGCTGGTTTTTTTATTGCTATATCCAATTTATGGAATTGATACACCATTTAATTGATATCATTTAGCAAAATGAAACACAGCATATGCATCCATCTTTCGGCTCGATAATTTCACGGGATAGAGATATGGTATAAGAAATAGGCTATTAAGTAACTCTAAATGAATTGTGGATACATCTGTATTGTATCCTTAACATACTGAAACGATTGCCATTATTCGTATCAAACCAATAGCGATTCATACAAGCGAAATCTTCTAATCAATGGTGGGCCAATAATGAATTTTTTTGCATATGTATTAAGATGCTTGGCCTGATTTCGAAATTTTCCAGAGTTTTATATGTTGTTTTCATTGCAAAATGACGGGTCTCCTTCCGTAACTTTCCAATTACGAGTACGAGAATTGAAAGACATGAAAATTCTCAATTCTCTACGGCGTCTAGGAGATAGATAGAATATTTTCAGGAACAAGAAAATCAGAAGAATCTTTCTCTCTATTCACTACCATTCTGCGTCTTCGACTTCTATTACTTCTTTAATGTAATAGCTATAGTTTGATATAAGAATCCATTTCTCAAAGTAATGGAAACCATTCTCTTATAGTATAGGAAATGGTTCAAAATGGCTATTGCACCTTTTAGGTATCGTGAAAAGTGATACCTGTGAAGATCGTGCATTTCAGTCAAATTTGGATCCGTTTTTCGAGCCCATGATATAAACAAATTGGGTGGATCCTCCACCCGTTTAGCTAAGAAAGAATAGATACAGAGGTGGATAATAGATCGATATGAAGATCATGAGCTGCCCCATAATGAAACCGCCAGTAGTCGCGAATATCTCCTTCTTCCCTAATCCAAGATTGGAGAAAGAAGATCTAAGAGGGACCTATGGAGAATGTGGTCAGAAATCCATAATAGAGTCCGACCACAACGACCGAATTAATTATCCTCCT